CGGGGTGTCCTAACCATCCAACAGCAATTCCATCCCCATTGTCCATTGAGCCTGCTCTGAATAATCCCCCCTTTGCCGGATTATTACCAATATAATCATAAAAAGCTAATTTTTCGGGAATTTTAGACCAAGCTTCCGATAAACTAAGATTTTCGGCTAGCCCGGCACTAACTCTTCGATATATTTCTTGCTGAAAGTATCCCTGATCCCACTGATAACGAGTAGGACCAAATAATTCGATTGGGGTAGTTGCTGAACCATACCACATAGTTCCAGCAACAACAAAAGCTGCAAAAAAAACAGCAGCGATACTACTGGAAAGTACAGTTTCAATATTGCCCATACGTAATCCTTTGTATAGACGTTGAGGCGGACGAACACTAAGATGGAATAGGCCTGCTAATATGCCCAATGTACCCGCTGCAATATGATGAGAGGCTATTCCTCCCGGAACAAAAGGATCAAAACCTTCCGCGCCCCACGCTGGATTTACAGATTGTACTTTTCCAGTTAGTCCATAAGGATCGGACACCCATATTCCAGGACCATACAAACCTGTTACATGAAATGCGCCAAAGCCAAAGCAAGCTACCCCTGAGAGAAATAAATGAATTCCAAAGATCTTGGGCAAATCCAAAGAAGGTTTTCCCGTACGTTCATCACAGAATATTTCTAGGTCCCAATATACCCAATGCCAGATAGCTGCCAAGAAGCACAAACCGGAAAACACTATGTGTGCCCCTGCCACACCTTCATAACTCCAAATACCCGGATTTGTTATAGTTCCTCCTGAAATACTCCAACCGCCCCACGAATTGGTTATTCCTAAACGAGTCATGAAGGGTATAACGAACATACCTTGTCTCCACATCGGATCAAGAACGGGATCAGAGGGATCAAAAACCGCTAATTCATATAAAGCCATCGAACCAGCCCAACCAGAAACTAGAGCTGTATGCATTATATGAACAGAAAGCAATCGACCGGGATCATTCAATACGACAGTATGAACACGATACCAAGGTAAACCCATGGAAATACCTCTTTATCAAAGAAAAATAGACACTATGCCACTTTATTTTATCGCATTGGAAAAGACTATATATATATACTAACCATGTACCTAACCTTTTCAGTAGATTCCGTATCGGAAAGGATTAATATTTATTCCATTCCATTGAAAATAACGTGAAAATAACGGAACAATTTTGTTCGTAAGAACAAAGAGAAGCAGATCTATTCTATACCCGATAAGTACCAATACGCAATGGGAGGATTGGTCCCATTTTTGGGGAACGAATGGATAGATACTTGTTTATCATTCGAACGATCGATTTCTTCGTTCAAATTTTTTCTTTATTCATTCTGTCTTACTCTATAAACTTTCCAATCTATGTATCAAATAGAATAAAGAGAAAAAAGGGATGAAGACAATAAACCATTGATTGTTACGTTTCCATATTAAAGTGAAGTATAGTACTAAATTTTTTTCTTTAATTTAATGCCCATTGGTGTTCCAAAAGTACCTTTTCGGAGTCCTGGAGAGGAAGATGCGGTTTGGGTTGACATATAGTGCGACTTGTCAGACATATTGGGTCATATGGGATTTACCCGTTCTCTCCCCTGATCGAGATATCCTCTGTTTCGCCCAAGAGATATTGTATTGAGTGAGGCATCAATCAATCATTCGGAGCGTGAAGTGCAATTAGATCAATTTATTTTATATTGGGGATCAATATTATCAATTTAGAAGAATTTATGGTTTACTTGGACTGATAAAATAAAGTATCCAGGCTCCGTTCAGAAAATACCAAATCGATAACAAATTGTTAATATAATATATGTATGATTACCACTTGTATCATAAATGATTCTTATACCTACTATTACTTTATACCTACTATTACTATAGTAGTGATAGTAGTGATCCCAAATTGCCGACCAACGGAATAGTATGATGAATACATCAAATAGTTTTGGGAAAGCAAGACAAAAAAAAAGGAAGTCATAACAAAAAAATGGTACTGAGACCATTTGTCCTATATGTGCAAATAGAATTCGGACAGATCTTTTCCCGGGGTAGACCATGAACCTAAAAGAATTGAAAGGACCCATTCAGGAACAAGACAATGACATCGTGATTTTAATATCGATGAAACAATACATCAATGATAGGTTAGTTTAATAAGTTCAGTAATCTCTTTTTTTTTTAGAGGGAAGGGAGCCTAAACTCATCTCGTTTTTTTTAATAGAAGACCTTTCATTAAGAAAACCTGTTACATAAAAAAAAGAAATAAAGCTGGAATCAACACATTGATTCTTTTTTTTCTTTTTCACAAATTTTTTTTGAACCGTATGTATCCAAAGGTGCACGTACGGTTCCTAAGGGATGCAATTTTGTCCTAATCAACCGACTTTATCGAGAAAGATTACTTTTTTTAGGCCAAGAGGTTGATAGCGAGATCTCGAATCAACTTGTTGGTCTCATGGTATATCTCAGTATAGAAGATGGTACTAGGGATCTTTATTTGTTTATAAACTCTCCCGGCGGATGGGTAATACCAGGAATAGCCATTTATGATACTATGCAATTTGTGTCACCTGATGTGCATACGATATGCATGGGATTAGCCGCGTCAATGGGATCTTTTATTCTGGTCGGAGGAGAAATTACCAAACGTCTAGCATTCCCTCACGCTTGGCGCCAATGAGTTTTTATTTGATTGAAAAAAAAGAAGACTATGCCTTCGCCACATTGATTATAAAAGAAAATTATAAGTAATAATAGCATGGCACTTCGGGTTCGATATGAACAAACCATTATTGTTTTTTCATAACATGAGATTTTGTATCGAGATAGTAGTATGAAATAAAGGTTATTTCCGATTTGATCTTATGTGTCGGGAGTACATTTCAGCGTCACAAACCATTTTTCTTCCACACCAGAAGTCTCTTTCTGATACTTATGCTATGAAAGAAAGAGTACAAAAATGAAAAAAAAAAAGATCATTTTTGACTTATTTGATCGTATCAAAAAGAAACTTTGGGATTGCTAAATCACAGACGAGATAAATATATAAAGTAACAGAACCATCATAGTATTCTTTTTTACTTCTATGAAAGGAAGGGTGGTAAATGGATCATTCAACGATCTGGATTAGATGGATTCTATTTCTTTCTTCGCTAGAATAGAAGAGAAGAAAGGGTCAATTCCATTGCAGAGCCGTATGCAATGAACAAAAGATGCCTGTACGGTTATTCAATTCTATTTGATTTTTTTTTCTTGTTATTTTTTTATCCCCTACTTTAGTTTAGCCCAATCATGCGAGATAAAAGAACCGTTCATGATGTTATATCAATATCATCAGGGTTATGATTCACCAACCTGCTAGTTCTTTTTATGAGGCACAAGCAGGGGAATTTATCCTGGAAGCGGAAGAACTACTGAAACTTCGCGAAACCCTAACAAAGGTTTATGTACAAAGAACGGGCAACCCTTTATGGGTTGTATCCGAGGATATGGAAAGGGATGTTTTTATGTCAGCAACAGAAGCCCAAACTCATGGCATTGTTGATCTTGTAGCGGTCGAAAATGAAAATACTGGGGATTTCGTATAAATCTATTTTATTTCAAACCATAATTCAAATTTTCTGTGATTTGATATTGAATAGAAATAATTCATGATGATCAATCATCAGGTTAAGATCGATCTAAACCAACCCATTTTATTCTATATATACATATATATACATACGACATGCCAACTATTAAACAACTTATTAGAAACACAAGACAGCCAATAAGAAATGTTACAAAATCTCCCGCTCTTAGAGGATGTCCTCAGCGTCGAGGAACATGTACTAGGGTGTATGTGCGACTCGTTCAGATCATAAGTTCGAACAAATGAGACAATTTTTTCAGTATCAATGACCGGTACCAATGAATAGGATAGATAGAGAAGATCTATCATATACCCATATTGTATATGGAATTTATGGTTTCCATTGGTGCAAATCCAATCATCTAGATTTGAAATAAGAAGCAATTCCCCATTGGTAGCAAATGGTTATCCATTAAGCGGAGGAAATGGTATCATAACATAAGAAGCAAAAAGGTTATGCTCCTTTTCTTGAAAGAACGGACTAACAGGGTCAGCTACCTAGCCAACTTTCATAATTAAATGCCGTCACTGTATGGATAACTCTTTTTGTGAAAAGAGCTATTACTGTAGATAGGTAGAGCCAAAGAGTGTGAACTATACAAGTTAACAATAACATTTGATTAAATGAAAGAAGAGGCTCCGGTGTATAGAGAGGACCTCACCGTTTAAGAGGTAACCATAGAAACGATGGAACCCACTATTTTTTTTTTATTTAGTATCGTTCTAATTTCTTATTTCCAGTGAAATAACTGGAAGGAATAGAATACAAAATCGTGGTTGGGAAGGTCATAGTAGCAAAAGCCATTGGAATTGATATTTTATATATCGGAATAATCCGTTTTGTTATTAATCGACCGGGGAAGGGGAAAAGGATGACTGAAAGAAGAGAAATCAATTAGTTATTCATTAAGCTTTAATCTGATTCAATGACCAGAGTTAAACGAGGATATACAGCTCGGAGACGTCGAACAAAAATTCGTTTATTTGCATCAACCTTTAGAGGGGCTCATTCAAGACTTACTCGAACGATTACTCAACAGAAAATGAGAGCTTTGGTTTCCTCTCATCGAGATAGAGGCAGACAAAAGAGGGATTTTCGTCGTTTGTGGATCACTCGGATAAACGCAGTAACTCGTGAGAATAAGGTATTCTATAGTTATAGTATATTAATACACAATCTGTACAAGAAGCAATTGCTTCTTAATCGTAAAATACTTGCGCAAATAGCTATATCAAATAAGAATTGTCTTTACATGATTTCCAATAAAATTATCAAATAAAGGAGATTCAAAAGTAATATACAGGAATGATTGAAAGGGAATTCCCCGGAGAATGAACTCCGGGAAGATATAGAATAAAAATAAATTAAGATAAGTAGTAGAAATGAACGAACATGTTTCAATAAAAAAAAATATTTATTCTTCTCCCCCATTTTTGTTTCTTATATTATAACACAAGAATCAAATCAGGATTCTAGGCCTTTTCAAACAAAACATCAATCTGAGCTTGAGTTCCAATTGTATTTTTGAGTCAATTGAGGAGTATGCCTATTTATTTCTGGTTCTAGGACCAGTAGTTCTTGGGATCGACTCAGCTCTCTCAAATTGTTTCTCATTATTAAGAAAAGGTAACAAAGATAAAATACGAGCTTGTTTTATAGCAATAGTAATTAATCGTTGTTGTTTCAAGGTCAATCTATTCACTCGTCTAGATAATATTTTTCCTTGTTCACTAATAAATCGACTAATTAAACTCATGTTTCTATAATCGATTCGATCCCCCGATCCAATTGGGGGCAAACGCCTACGAAAGGATCGCTTGTATTTACGAAAAGGTTGCTTGGATTTATCCATGGTTTATTCCTTATCTCTAAAGTTCTATTTATTTATTCATTTCGGATCCAACCGAAATAGGCTTTGATTCATATATTATTTCATTCATATACTATATATCTATACACATGAAAGAATATCTACATAAAATCGGGTTTGATTTGTATATATTATGTATATTATATATGTTAAGTTCTTACTCTTCCTGTCCTGTTCTTTGGAAAGATCGAACACATGATGTTCCCTTCGATCTATTTCTTGATTTCCCCATGAATCGTATGCTTATGACAATAGCGACAAAATTTTTGCAATTCTAATCGACTGGGTGTATTGTGGCGATTCTTTTGAGTAATATATCTAGAAATGCCCCGCGATTCCTTATTGACACTATTTCGGACACAACTGGTACATTCCAAAATAACTCTGACTCTGACATCTTTACCCTTGGCCATGAACCTCCTTTAGATTTTGTATCGACTTAACTTAAGTCTTATATTTTCGATCCGAACCGAAGAAGAAGAAAAAAATCAATAGAAGTTACTAGTTAGAAATTCCATTTCTAAGCATTTCGTTGTAATTCTTCTTATTATCTTATCTAATTAATTTATTATCTAATTAATAGAATATGTATTAATATAGTATATATTAAGTTAAGTAATACAAAATAGAATAATAATTAAGTAATACAATTTCTTTCTAACTATCAATTATTTCTATCCTAAATCCCAATATTTCATTTAAGTATCTTTTTTCTATGCTATGATTTCGTAGAGCCCGCCCTAGACTGGATACACATTTTAATTTTATTTCTGTTTTCCCAAATTTGATCTTGGATCTACCGGATTTTTTATGAGGTTCAATACACTTTTTCCTTCTCTTTCCTTACTATTCTAAAGAATTGAAAGGGAGAGTCGAGGTTTTAGTTACGTCATGTGGAATTATATTTCTTCATTTCTTCGCATATCAATAACTAGAATTAAAAAAAGGGGAATGACAGGGCATCTGGGAATAAACGATTAATTTCTATCAATAGACCCGCTAAAGACCCAAACCATAGAGTAGTTAACACAGGTGCCACGGAGAGATATGTTTTTAGATCTCGCATTGAAAATCCTCCTTCTTTATTGTAATACATATATTGTCAGATGCTGTAGTTCAAGATCATTTTTATTTATTTTTACGCGGATTTCCTAACAAAAATGGATATGTACAATGAACCAATAGATGAGATTTTCCTGTCACTAAAAAAGAAAAAGATGACCCCTTCTTCCTGAGCATTACGGATAAATATTCATTCTTTTTTATATGTTAGGTTGGGTTTCAGATGTATATAATTCTTTTATTATATGAAACCAAAAACAAGAAATGACAAGAAAGTTCTATATAGATAGAGGAGAAAATAAAGATGTGGAAAACAAGACAGGTATTTTGTACAATGACACTGTACAACAATTTTAAAAAGGGATGTAGCGCAGCTTGGTAGCGCGTTTGTTTTGGGTACAAAATGTCACGGGTTCAAATCCTGTCATCCCTACCTATTACTTCTCCTATGGGCAGTAACGAGAGATTAATTGAGATCGACGGGGCATAATCTTTCATTTTTGGATACTATATTTATGTAAGATGTGTTAGAAGTTAAGTGGAAAAAAAATTTCTTTGAAAGCGCTCTTAGTTCAGTTCGGTAGAACGCGGGTCTCCAAAACCCGATGTCGTAGGTTCAAATCCTACAGAGCGTGATTCCGTCTATCTTATGTATGTCGAATCACAATAAAATAACTTAACAAAACAAAGTTGAATTGCAACTGGAATTTGACCTCCCCCCTGTAGGAGGTCAATCAAAAAAAGAAATGTTACTCAATCAAAGGTCCAACTGATCACCACGTCTGTATTGTAAATATGCAGTCACAAATAATCCTGCCAAAGTAATAGGAATTAGACCTAAGACGATTCCAAATAGAAAAACTTCAATCATTTCGGTTTGTTTGAGGGGATAAAAAAGGGGGGTA